ATTTCCATCAGAATAAAGTTCACTTACACGTACACCTACCAATTCGACATAAATTGCAAGGTATTTCATCAAATCCTGTGATGAAGCAATTCTTGAAAATGCTTTGAATTTTTTTTAGGAGACAAGTAGAATTTTTTCATCACGCTTACTGGTTGTTAATTGCCTTCTTTTATTGTGAGATATTCTTATCTCATCTTAACAATAAATGAATCAATGAATGGAAGAATGAAAGCGAAAGAAGTGGAACTTAACCCCCCTTTTTTGTTTTGGACCAGCGACTCCCCGAAAACCCTATACTTTTACTTTGTTACTTTAGTATTATTTACACTTTTTTATATTTATATTAGACGAAACAAATATAGATTTCGATACTAGATTTAGATTTTTTTTCTATATCTAGTATATATCTAGATTTATATTTTATATATAGATATAGAGATAGAGTAGAGAATTCCCATTCTAATGAGATTCATGAATATGAATGACGAATCAACAAGTTATCCGCAATTAGGAAAAGCGGAAAGATTCCTCGGATCTAATCATACATTGACAATTAAAAAAAAACTCTTCATACTATATGATCATAGTAGCATGACAGTTAGACAAGTGGGCCCCCATCGTCTAGCGGTTCAGGACATCTCTCTTTCAAGGAGGCGGCGGGGATTCGACTTCCCCTGGGGGTAGGGGACTAGGAAAGGAAGTTGATCACGAATTCCCAATAGTCTTACAAGCGATTCCTCCTGGGTCGATGCCCGAGCGGTTAATGGGGACGGACTGTAAATTCGTTGGCAATATGTCTACGCTGGTTCAAATCCAGCTCGGCCCAAAAATTCGCCAATCTACCACGTATACTCCCCGCGCCCCTCAAAAATACTCGATACGGAGATAAAGAATCCAAATTTCTGCCAGATCCCTTATTTCTCTGGGATTGTAGTTCAATTGGTCAGAGCACCGCCCTGTCAAGGCGGAAGCTGCGGGTTCGAGCCCCGTCAGTCCCGACGGATCCACTAAATACATCAATCAATTCGAAAGGGGGCCAGGGGCAGAATTTCATTCCCAAAAAAAAAAAGACCCTTTTTCTTTTCTTTGCGGTAGGAGATGGGCGGATTAATACAATTATCCGTAGCATTATAGTAAGCATTCCAAGAAATCCCGGATCCTTTTTTTCGATTGTTCCCGATCCGTGGAATAGAATACTATGTTCTTTTTTTTGGAGAGGGGCACACATACACAAATGGAATTCACAATAAAAAATGAATTTAACAAGATTCCCCTAAGACTAAGAGAATTAGAAGACTTTTCTAGATTAAACAATTTCTCTTTATGTCCCCGGTTTTGTATAACCTCAATTACTAATTAAAAAATGGATTGCATTCAAATTGCACGCTGAGCCTTTGATATATACCCAGTGCTAATAATCTACGGAAGGGGGTAAAAGACAGAGGTCCTCTTAGCAATGGAATAATAAATTAGTTTCTTTCTTGTTTTGATTTGTAACTATGTGACTAATGGAAGTGGAAGGGCAATCTGATGATACTTCATCAGATCATTGTACATAGAGTAGATTATAGAAAAAAGAACGGAAACAGACGATAAATAAAGGAATAAAGGAATTTGGGATTGGGTCCGGAATCCGAGCTGGGATTCGGTATGGATAAAAAAACTTCCTATGTTATACTATTCCATTTTCGACGACAAATTGATTTGACAGCTCAGATATTGTTATTCATGATATTCATCCGATTCAAAACCAGCGAGATTAAGAGGGAATTCATTCATTGAATTTACAAGTGAAAGCTCTGGGACTAAATCCCGAGTTATCGCGAAGTAAAAAAAAGATTAGATTATGGGAGTAAATATTCTTATGGGAGTAAATATTCTTGCATTTGTTGCTACTGCACTATTCGTTCTAGTTCCTACCGCCTTTCTACTTATCATTTACGTAAAAACAATCAGTCAAAATAATTAATTAATTTTAATTAATCTTAATCATTAATTTGAAATTTGAATTAAACTTGACTTCTGAGTTCTTATCAAAAATTGCCGAAATAAAAGGAAAAGGATTCCAATTTTTGCGTCTTAAACGAAACTTAAATGAAATAAGCGGACTATAATCCGCAGTATTCTAATAGATAGATCGTATGGTAGAAAGAAATAGATGAATCTTTCGACCATATGATCTATTGGTATTATTGTAGTGTATAAAGTTGTACTCTAGAATAAAGGTAGAGGCTAAATCTAGCTTAATATACAATTATTATACAATATTATATATGTATGTATTATATATGTATGTGGATCTCAATTCCATATATGTAATTGACATAGCACCCAATTGTATTTATTTGCTACACCTATTTGTATTTGTTTTGATCAATCTGAAATAATAGTTTTACTCTTATTCTTATGTCTTAGGGTTCTAATTACTAGTTACTATATTTTTTTACTAGTTACTATATTTTTTATTTTTTCTGATGTTCAATACAAATCTCGGTATCTA